AATAAGAAGAATTCTGAAGGAAAGGGAAGAAAAGAAAAATCGTTCGATTTATGAAATACCTCTTTGTTTGAAAATTTTTTGGAGTCCGGTCGCGAGGTCTGAATAATAGGTATGAATCATAGTTCAAATACTTCTTTCTTGATCTATTCCATATATTCCGTGCTCCAGATACTAGGATGAATATCCGACGTAGAACCATCTCTATCGAGATGACAGACCTATTCTCTGTACTATCAATAGGATCAATTATAACAAGTCACACACTCATATTCCGGAAATACCGAAACGACGGAATTCCACGGTCGAACTACCAGAATGATCTAGAAATCCTAGTCCTAATCATTTTTGATTGAAAAGCTAGGACTTCATTGTTCTTATGGACCTAGCTAACTCATGGAAATTCCATCCAGTAAAACTGAAGAATTATAAATCTCCAAAATAATAGATAGGAATATGGCAAATAGAGCCATTGCGACCCCCATGAAGGGGGTCGTTCCCCATCCAGGAGCCACTTTACCATATTCCGAATTCAATGGTTTCAATAAATCCCCTGTAATAGTTCGTCTTGGACCAGATCTAGAACTACCCTCAACGGTTTGTGTAGCCATAAATCCTATTGCATTGATTGAGATCTGTTGACTTTGTATACTTTTTCATTTTAAATAAATGATCTTATCATAGCGTAGATCCATCGCGGTCTTGAAATTATCTAATAATGGAAACAGCAACCCTAGTCGCCATCTTCATATCTGGTTCGCTTGTAAGCTTTACTGGGTACGCCTTATATACCGCTTTTGGTCAACCCTCTCAACAACTAAGAGATCCATTCGAGGAACACGGGGACTAGTTAAAATAATGAACCTCCCATATTGGGGGGCTCATTACTTCAATTGAGATAATGAAAAATCATTTCGTCTTTTTAGTCGGAACCTTAGGCGGTTCTCGAAAAAAAATAGCGAAAAAAATGATTCCTAAAGTCGAGACTAACAGGAATGTATAAACCAATGCTTCCATAGATTTGATCGCGGTTTACAATTATAGCTTCCGCCCCTGTTCATTTCATTTGGGATCATTTCCCGGATAAAGAAAAGGCAAGAGTCAAAAAAAGGCAATGATGAAAATCAAGATTTCTCCAGTCCCGTATATCAAATAAATAAAAAAAATCCAATAGAGGCGAAAGAAAGATAGCAGAGCAATGTTGTATCAGATTACTTGTCTCCTTGTAGTTGGATCTCCAAGTTTTTGGAATGCCCCAAATTCCACCTGAGCATCCAAATCTGGATCAATACCAGCAAAAACATCTCTGAACAAAGTTCTAGCGCCATGCCAAATGTGCCCGAAAAAGAAGAGCAAAGCAAACGTAGCATGTCCAAAAGTGAACCAACCCCTTGGACTGCTACGAAAAACACCATCGGATTTCAAAGTAGCACGGTCTAATTCAAAAATTTCACCCAATTGGGCACGTCTAGCATATTTTTTCACAGTAGCAGCATCGCTATAACTGACTCCATTGAGTTCGCCACCATAGAACTCAACAGTTACACCTACCTGTTCAACACTATACTTCGATTCTGCCCTTCTAAAAGGCACATCGGCTCTTACAATTCCGTCTCCATCTACCAAAACTACTGGAAATGTTTCAAAAAAAGTAGGCATACGACGTACAAAAAGCTCATGTCCTTCTTTATCTCTAAAGATGGGGTGTCCTAACCATCCAACAGCTATTCCATCCCCGTTGTCCATTGAGCCCGCTCTGAATAATCCCCCTTTCGCCGGATTATTACCAATGTAATCATAAAAAGCTAATTTTTCGGGAATTTTCGACCAAGCTTCCGACAAACTCAGATTTTCGGCTAGCCCGGCGCCAACCCTTCGATATATTTCTTGCTGGAAGTATCCCTGATCCCACTGATAACGAGTGGGACCAAATAATTCGACGGGGGTAGTTGCTGAACCATACCACATAGTTCCAGCAACTACGAAAGCTGCAAAAAAGACAGCAGCGATACTGCTGGAAAGTACAGTTTCAATATTCCCCATGCGTAATCCTTTGTATAGACGTTGGGGAGGGCGGACACTAAGATGGAATAGACCCGCTAATATGCCCAATGTCCCCGCTGCAATATGATGAGAGGCTATTCCTCCCGGAACAAAAGGATCAAAACCTTCCGCGCCCCACGCTGGATTTACGGATTGTACTTTTCCGGTTAGGCCATAAGGATCGGACACCCATATTCCAGGACCATACAAGCCTGTTACATGAAATGCGCCAAAACCAAAACAAGCCACCCCTGAGAGAAATAAATGAATTCCAAAGATCTTGGGCAAATCCAAAGAGGGTTTTCCCGTACGTTCATCACAAAATATTTCTAGGTCCCAATACACCCAATGCCAGATAGCTGCTAAGAAGCACAAGCCAGAAAACACAATATGTGCCCCGGCCACACCTTCGTAACTCCAAATACCCGGATTCGTTATCGTTCCTCCTGTAATACTCCAACCGCCCCATGAATTGTTTATTCCTAAACGAGTCATGAAGGGGATAACGAACATACCTTGTCTCCACATTGGATCAAGAACGGGGTCAGAGGGATCAAAAACAGCTAATTCGTATAGAGCCATCGAACCGGCCCAACCAGAAACTAGAGCTGTATGCATTATATGGACAGAAAGCAACCGACCGGGATCATTCAATACGACGGTATGAACACGATACCAAGGCAAACCCATGGAAATACCCCTTTTTCAAAGAAAAAATAGACACTATGTAGCTTTATTGCATTGCAAAAGACTATGCTATAGACCTCACTTTTTAGTGGATTATCCCGAAGCAAGGGTGAATATTTATTCTGTTCTGTTGATAATAATTGAACAATTCTGTTCGTAGGAACAAAGAAAGAAAAGTAGATCTATTCTATACCCAATAAGTACCAATACGCAATGGGGGTTGGTCTCGTTTTTTGTGAGCGAATGCATAGATACTTGTTCATCATTCAAACGATCCATTCGTCAGAATTTTTCTTTATTCATTCCCTCTTCCCCTATGAACCTTCCAATCTATGGATAAAATCCGATAGATAAAATCCGATAAAAGGCACCAATATTATGAAGACAATAAACACGTTTTTACGTTTCCACATCAAAGCTCCCCCGAGGGTGGGTAATCATTTTTCGTTCATTTTATGCCCATTGGCGTTCCGAGAGTGCCCTTTCGTATCCCGGGCGATGAAGACGCAACTTGGATTGACATATAGTGCGACTTGTCAGACATATTGGGTCGTATGGTATTTTCCCATTCTCTCCCCCGACCGAGATATCCCCCCTTCGCCCCAGAAAGATTTTTTGAATCCTCAAAAATTAGTAGCGTGAAGTACAATTAGGTCAATTTAGATTTATTAGGGGTATCGATTAGAAGAATTTATGGTTGACCCGGACCAATAAAATAAAATCAAGTAGCCAGACTCCGTTCCAAAAATACCAAATAGGTCATCCGTGTATGATTACCACTCGTATCGTAAATGATTCTCTTATACCATAAGAGCGATCTTATACTGCCAAACAGCGGAGTAATATGATGAATACATCAAATATTGTGCGGAAGGCATGAAACGAATTGAAAAAAAGAAATGGTACTAAGATTCTTTGTCCTATATGTGCAAATAGAATTTGGGCGGATCTTTACCCGGAGTAGAGCATAAACCTAAAAAAGTGGAAGAGGCCTGTTCAATTCAGGAACAAGAAAATTACATTGTGATTTGGATCTCGATGAAACAATACATCAATGAGAGGTTAGTTCGATAAGTTCAATGAATTCTAGGGTTAAAACTCATGTTTCTTGAAAAATAGAAGAAAAAAGCCCCTTAGTTAGTAGTTAGGAAAAAATCTGCTACGAAAAAAGAAAAAGGGCTAGAATCGACACATTGATTCTTTTTTTGTTTCGCAATTTTGATTTTTTGAACCGTATGTATTCAAAGATGCGTGTACGGTTCCTAAAGGAGACAATTTTGTCCTAATCAACCGACTTTATCGAGAAAGATTCCTTTTTTTAGGACAAGATGTTGATGACGAGATCTCGAATCAACTTGCTGGTATCATGATATATCTCGGCATAGAGGATGAGACCAGGGATATTTTTTTGTTTATAAACTCTCCCGGCGGATACATAATTCCGGGATTCGGTCTTTTTGATACGATGCAATGGGTGCAACCGGAAGTGTATACAATATGCCTGGGATTAGCTGCTTCAATGGCATCGTTTCTCCTGGTCGGAGGAGAGATTACCAAACGTATAGCACTCCCTTACGCTTGGCGTCAATGAGTTTGTTATTTTAGAGAAGGAGAAGATTATGTCTTCACCATATGGAATTTGAATAAATAAAAGAAATAAAAATATTAAGTAATAATAGCATGGCACTTCAATTTAGATATGAGTAAACTTTTTCAATACGATATGGGTTGAGATAGTAGTATGGAACAAACAAAAAGTCTTTCTTATTTGATCTTATGCATCGGGGGGTCCATTTCAGCGTTACAAATCTTTTTGCTTCAACATCAGAAGTCTTTTCCTGATATTTATGTTATGAAAGGGTATGAAAATGAAAAAAAAAAAGATCATTTTTTCCTGGGCCAGAAAGAAACTTTGGGATTGTTGAGTCTCATACGAGATAAATATAGAAAGCAACAGAACTATCATAGTATTTTTTGAACTCCTACAATACAAAAGAACAAAAGAAAAGGAAGGATGGTAAATGTCATTCAACGCTCTGGGTCTGATGGATTTTATTTTATTTGTCTCTTTCTTCGATGGAATGGAAAAAGAAATGCCATAGTAAAGCTGTATGCACTGCACAAAAGATGCTCGTACAGTTGTTCAATTCGATCTTTTTCTTTTTGTTATTCTTTATCCCCCCCCCATGATGATGATGCGAAAATCGAGATAGAAGAAGCGTTTATTATGTTCAGGATTATGATCCACCAACCTGCTAGTTCTTTTTTTGACGACGACGACTCAGGCGAAATTATCGTGGAAATAAACGAATTAATGCAAATATATGACGACGTCATGAAAGTTTATGCACAAAGAACGGGCACTCCTTTATGGGTTATAGCCATGGACATAGAAAGGGATGTTTTTTTGTCAGCAGAAGAAGCACAAAAACATGGCCTTGTTGATCTTGTAGGAATCCAAATGGACGACTTGTTGGGATTTCGGATTAATTAATTTTACATATTTATAAAAAAAAAAAAAATCTAATTAATTTAATTAGATATAAATAAATTGAAACAATTGTTTTACTTATTGTTTTGTTTTGTTTTGTTTTGTTTTGTTTTGTTTTGTTTTGTTTTGTTTTGTTTTGTTTTGTTTTGTTTTGTTTTTCCATTTTTTTTGTTTAAAAGGGGGTAAACACCATGAATAACAGCATCTGGGTTTCCTTCGTTGCCCTTATTGTCATAGGTTATCTCATTAAAAACCTATGAGAATCCTATAAGAGCAACGTTGTAGGAATCCAAATGGAGACGACTTATTGGGATTTCGGATTAATTAATTTTACATATTTATAAAATAAATATAAATAAATCGAAACAATTGTTTTACCTACTGTTTTTCCATTCTGTATAGAAAGAAAAGGGGGTGAACGCCATGAAGAACAGCATGTGGGTTCCTTTCATTACTCTTATTATCATAGGTTATCTCATTAGAAACCTATAATAGGTATGATCGTTGGAATCATAATTAGATCCATATTCAGATTCATAAATCCAAGGAATCGTGATTTGATCTCCTCATCTCGGTAAAATCCGAAATGGAACTTATTCTTATTCATAATGATCCGGTTAGGATCGATCTAAACCGGCCCATTCTGTATAGGATTCAACATGCCAACTATTAAACAACTTATTAGAAACACAAGACAGCCAATCAGAAATGTCACGAAATCCCCAGCGCTTCGAGGATGTCCTCAGCGTCGAGGAACATGTACTAGGGTGTATGTGCGACTCGTTCAGATCACGAGCTAGAACAAATGAGGTTATTTTTCCAGTATCAATACAATAACTAGTACCAATGAATTGGATAGAATGTAAGAACTTCAGTCACTATCGAAAAATAAGGATCTATCATATACCTCTATTGTGTATAGAATTTATGGTTTCCATTGGTGCAAATCCAATCACCTCGATTTGAGATGAAAAGAAATTCTCCATTGGTAGCGAATGGTTATCCATTAAGCGGGGGAAATGGTATTTCAAAAGCAGAAAGATTATGCTCATACTCTTGCAAGAACGGACTAAGAGGGTCAGCTACCCAGCCAACCCTCTTAATTAAATGCCGTCACTGTATGAATAGATCTCATTGTGAAAAGACCTATTACTGGATAATTCATGGGTAGAGCCAAAGAATGTGAACTGTACAAGTTACAAATAACATTGATTAAATGAGGGAAGAGGCTCCGGTGTATAGAGAGGACCTCACCGTTTAAGAAGTAACCATAGAAACGATGGAAGCCACTATTTATTTATTCATTTCCATTTAATACCTATTTCTTATTTATTTTCTACCTATTTTGTACCAAATATCGGTAAAATTTCTTATTTTGAGGTAAAATAAATGCCTGGAAGAAATAAAAATCGTGGTTGGGAAGGTCATAGTAGCAAAAGCCATTGGAATTTTGATTTTATACATCGGAAGAATCCGTTTTGTTTTTGATAAGACAGGAAAAGGGGGGGGAGGGGGGAAGAATGGCTGAAAGAAACGAAATCGATTAGTTATTCATCAAAGTTTCATTTTTTTTTTATTCAATGATCAGAGTTATACGAGGATATATAGCCCGGAGGCGTCGAAAAAAAACTCGTTCATTTGTATCAACTACTCAACAGAAAATGAGAGCTTTGAATTCCACTCATCGGGATAGAGGCAGGAGAAAGAGAGATTTTCGTCGTTTGTGGATCACTCGGATAAATGCAATAACTCGTGCAAATGGCGCATCCTATAGTTATAGGCGATTAATACACGATCTGTACAAGAGGCAGGTGCTTCTTAATCGTAAAATACTTGCACAAATGGCTATATCAAAGACGAATTGTCTTTACATGATCTCCAATGAGATCGTCAAATAAGGAGATTGGAAGGAATTCACCGGAATGATTTAAACGGAGTTCCCGGAGAATGACTCCGGGAAGGTAGAGTAGAAATGAATATGATAAAATAAAAGAAATTAAGTAGTAGAACACATTTCAAAAAAAAAAAAAAAAAAATTCTTCTCCCACTCTTTTTCTTTTTTTTTTTTTTATTCTATTACGCCGCAACTATTAAATCTCTTCGATTTTTCGAATAAAATATCAATCAATCTGATTTTGAATTCCAATTCAAGTGGTTTTGATTCAATTGAGGAGTAGGCCTATTTTTTTCCGGTTCTAGGAGTATTTTTCTTTTCTCCCCCAGGAAGATATTGATTTTCTCCTCTCCGAGTATTTTTCTTTTCTCTCCCAGGAAGATATTTCTTTTTTCCCCCAGGAGGATATTGATTTTCTACCTTAGGAGCATTTTTCTTTTCGCTTTGAGGAGCATTTTTCTTTTTGCCTCGAGGAGGATATTTCTTTTCTCCCCCAGGAGTATATTTCTTTCTGGTTTTACGAGCATATTTATTTCTGATTATCGACTTGAGTTTCTTAATTAGTTTTTCATTAGCAAGAAAAGGTAATAAAGATAAAACACGGGCTTGTTTTACAGAAACAGCCATTAATCGTTGTTGTTTCAAGGTCAATTTAGTCATTCGTCTAGATAATATTTTTCCGTGGTAACTAATAAATTGAGCAATTAAACCCATGTTTCTATAATCAATTTGATCCCCCGGTCTAATTGGGGTAAAACGCCTACGAAAACCTCGCTTGGATTTACCAAAACCTTGCTTGGCTTTATGAAAGAATCGATTGGATTTACGAAAGAATCGCTTGTTGGATTTATCCATATGGTTTATTCCTTATCTCTAAACGCCTATTTATTCATGCATTTCGCATTCGACCAAAATAGGACTTGATTTGTTTATTTATAGAATAGAATAGAATTTCATTTGTTCCTGTTCGTTGGAATGGAAGGGTGGTACACGCGTTCCGTTCGATCTAGTTCTTTATCTCCCCATGAATCGTATGCTTGTAACAATAAGGACAGAATTTTCTCAATTCCAATCGACTTGGTGTATTATGTCGATTCTTTTGAGTAATATATCTGGAAGTGCCCCGCGATTCTTTCTTGAAATCATTTCGGACACAATTGGTACATTGCAAAATAACTATCCCTCTGACATCTTTACCCTTGGCCATGAACCTCCTTTGAACTTACTCAATTCTTCTATTTTCGATCCGAACCAAAGAAGAAAGGAACGAGAAATAAATCGAAGATAAGTTGCTAACCCGAAATCCACTTATGAAAGATTTCGTTGCATTCATCAATAAAGTAATAAAATAAAAAAGAAGTAATACGATAATTTCTAACTATTAATTATTCCTAATCCCAGTATTTCATTTACTATCCTGTAGGATCTCGAAGAGTCTACCCTCGACCCACACTTCTATTGATTTCTATTTCTGTTCTACCTCTATTAATTCTATCCTGAACATGAGTTTCGCTGAAGTTCAATCCACTTTTTTTATTCTTTCTCTTTCCTTCCTATCCTAAACAACTGAAAAAAGAGGGGGATTGGTCACAGAGAGTTTATTCTATCTCTAATCTTCTTCATTCACCCATTCCCCTGTCAGTAACTAAAATGAAAAAAGGGGAATACCAACGCATCCGGGAATAAACGATTTATCTCTATCAATAGACCCGCTAAAGAACCAAACCATAGAGTAGTTAGCACTGGTGCCACGGAGAGATATGTTTTTATATCTCGCATTGAAAATCCTCCTTCTTTATTGGAATACGTATAGGATCAGACGCATATGTAGTTAAAGATCACTTGTATTTGTACGGGAATCCTTAACTTCAAATGTATATGTACAGTGATCTGGTAGATGAAATCTACCCATCCCTAAAACAGAAAAAGATGACACTTTCTTCTTGAATATTACCGATCAATATTCATTCTTTTATACGTTTGGTTTCATCATATGTATAGAATTATATGTATATAATTCTTTTATTATATTCATAATTTATATGAAACCAAAAAAAGAAGAAATGGCAAGAGAAATTCTCTATAGATAGAGGAAATAACGAGGTGGAAAACAAGACATAGATTCTCTACAATGACACTGTACAACAATTGAAAGGGATGTAGCGCAGCTTGGTAGCGCATTTGTTTTGGGTACAAAATGTCACGGGTTCAAATCCTGTCATCCCTACCTATTACTTCTCTTATGGACAGTAACGAGGGGTCAATTGAGATCAATGAAAATTGGACATAATCTTTTATCATACTATATTATATCATACTATATATGATAGTATATGCAATACGTGCAAGATGCATTGGGGATAAAAAAAATCCTTTTCTTGACAGTCGTATTTCCTGTCATAAGAAGGCGCTCTTAGTTCAGTTCGGTAGAACGTGGGTCTCCAAAACCCGATGTCGTAGGTTCAAATCCTACAGAGCGTGATTATGTTCTTATAATGTCGAATCACAATAACAATAAAATAACTGCACTAACTTAAACTGCAACCTGAATTTGACCTCCTCCTTAATGCGCAGGAGGTCAATCAAAAAAAGATGTTACTCAATCAAAGGTCCAACTGATCACCGCGTCTGTATTGTAAATATGCAGTTACGAATAATCCAGCCAAAGTAATAGGAATTAGACCTAAGACGATTCCAAATAGAAAAACTTCAATCATTTCAATTTCTTTGAAAGAGGGGAAAAAGAGAGGTAATATTTATCCCTAAATATAAATTCAAATCGTCCATCAATCTCAATAACTAAGAGTTGGCAATTGACGCGGGAAGGAACTATAGAATAGCTGGAATCTCACAGAAATATTCCTTTTTCTGAATGAATTGTTTATTCA